TCCAGGTGGAGGGGTTTTTCTTGGTTGAATACAGAAAAAGAAGACTACCTTTTTTTGTTGTGCTTCGCTAGGTCGAGGTAAGTAAGGTATACGAAGGAAAAGCTTATTTGACAATGAAAGTGACCAAAGATATTCATTTTTCAAAAAACTTTAGCTTGTACACAAATACAGCAGGCCTTTCCTAAATCCATGTGAATTCCTCTTCGTAGTTTTGCATTTCACCAGGCCCGTGAAATGAGTTGACTTCCAAAATTCAATAAGATTGGGGATATCAAAAGAAAGGGAGTCTCACTAATTCTTTTATTGTGGATATGAATATGTAATTCGCCTCCGAAGATTAATGACGAAAGGTTGGTTTGTTTATCTGCAATTGAAAAAATCAATATCTATTGGATCCATTGATATGCGTTTTTTCTTTCATCTGCTTAAACGATTGCCGTGAGTAAACTTATAGGAATAATTGGATTTCATTTAGTTACAAGCAAGAAATAATAATGAAGAAATGCGAATTATACAATTTTTTTTTTGCATTTTTCATTTTTATAGGGCTATACGGACTCGAACCGTAGACCTTCTCGGTAAAACAGATCAAACTTATTATTATTAAAATGATCTGAACTGTTTCAAAGACCCAACATGCATTTTTTTTTGCATTGGGCTCCTTCATTAACTGATCTAAATATCAGTTAGTCTGCCATTTTTTTTCTTAACAGAAAAAAAGATAAGGAAATGGCTCCATGTGCTCTGATTCATTATTTGGGAGCATTACCAAAGTGTTTCAAAGGTGGGATTATCTTGACGTAGGTCTGTCTCTGGCCTAGATCAACCTAAGTTAAATGAAGTCTCTATCGTTCTGCTTAAAAATAAAATATGAAACTTCATACACCTTAAAGTTCATATGACGAAAAGAGATTTTTTTGAGGTCCTTATACTCATTATGCCTAGCATTGAATAGACTGGGTATTCACCTTATCAAGATCTCAAATCAATGATGGGGTCTGTTTGGCACCTCCTAAATGGGCGTCCAAATTGGACCGAACCCTTTGTCAGGCTATGGTTCCCTCAAAGTTATGGAGTAAGACAGCAATTTCTCAACAAGATCAATTTTTCTGATTGTATGATGAACTCCCTTGAAAAACATTGGCGCGCGTGTAAACGAGTTGCTCTACCAACTGAGCTATAGCCCTTAGTGCTTGTGATACATATTTTATCATGTAGGTAAATTCTTGTCAAGAGAAATATTCCATGATCCAACATCAAGAATCTTTGATCTCTTTGAGTGGTATTCCTTAGATTAGTATTGCTTATAAGTAATATGATATTTATAATCCATCGACAGGATGGGTTTCATTTGGTTCTCTTTGGGATGATAAATGACCTACTTAACTCAGTGGTTAGAGTACTGCTTTCATACGGCGGGAGTCATTGGTTCAAATCCAATAGTAGGTAAAACTTATTAGATACCAGAGTCAATGGTATCTAATAAGGTTTACAACCCACCTTTAGTGATATTTATTTTTTGATTTTGTATCTTTTCTATTTCATTTTTTAATTTGAATTTTTGCATCAGAATTGGATTCTGTTTGATTGTATTTGATTGTATTCACCCGACAGAATCTAAATAGGATTAGAAAGAGAACTTCTTTTTATTATTCGAACGTACCAACTAGTTATGAAATCGGATTGCTAGCCTCCACCCGTGTTCTAGCTCGTCGGAGAGCTAGATTTGCCTCAATTTTTTGTCTCCTTCCTTCAGCCTTTTTCACATTAGCTTCCGCTATTTCAAGAGTTTGCTGAGCTTCTTGTGAATTAATGTCACTACCCTTCTCCGCATCATTTACTAAAACAGTGATCTCATTATTTCCTATTCTAGCAAAACCACCCATCAGAGCCATCGTTAACCATTGGTCGTTAAGGCGTATTCTCAAAATCCCTATATCTACAGCTGTGGCAATAGGGGCGTGATTTGGTAATATGCCAATTTGACCACTATTAGTAGATAAAACAATTTCTTCCACTTCTGAATCCCAAACAATTCGATTAGGGGTCAGTACACTAAGATTTAAGGTCATTTCTTCAAATTGCTCTCCATTTCTAAGTTCATAGCCTTCGCGGTAGCTTCATCGATAGTACCTACCAAATAAAAGGCCTGTTCAGGAAGACCATCTAATTCTCCGGAAAGGATCAATTGAAATCCTCGAATTGTTTCTGCTAGACCAACATATTTCCCTGGAGAACCGGTAAATACTTCTGCTACGAAAAAGGGTTGTGATAAGAAACGCTCAATTTTTCGCGCTCTTGCTACGAGTAAACGATCCTCTTCGGATAATTCGTCCAATCCAAGGATAGCTATAATGTCCTGAAGTTCTTTGTAACGTTGTAAAGTTTGCTTAACTCTTTGGGCGGTTTCGTAATGTTCCTCACCAACGATCCGAGGTTGAAGCATGGTTGACGTTGAATCTAAAGGATCTACTGCTGGATAAATACCTTTGGCAGCCAA